TGAAAGGTATATACGTGAGACAAAATCTACTAAATTAATCTTAATCTATTTCTTTTAAATACCCTACTATAACCATATCGTGGTCTCATTTTATAATACCTCGGGAGCTAATGAAACTATTTTAGTAAAATTGAACTGTCTCAATTCTCGGGCAATCGCACCAAAAACTCGAGTTCCTTTTGGATTTCCTTCTTGATCAATCACAACTGCAGCATTGTCATCATATCGTATTATCATACCGTTGTCACGTTTAAGTTCTTTACAAGTACGGACAATTACAGCTCTGACCACTTCTGATCTTTCTAGAGGCATGTTTGGGACTGCGTCTTTGATCACAGCAACAATAACGTCACCAATATGAGCATATCGACGATTGCTAGCTCCTATGATTCGAATACACATCAATTCTCGAGCCCCGCTGTTATCTGCTACATTCAAATGGGTTTGAGGTTGAATCATATCATTTTTTTTTATCTGTTTTTTACAATACAAAGGTCGAAGAAAAAAAGAAATATTGTTTGTCCAAAAAAAGAAACCTGCACCCGCTATTTTTTTTTTACCCAAGGCCTATTTCTTTTTTATCCCGAAATGATGAATTGAGCTCGTATAGGCATTTTGGACGCTGCTATTGAAATAGCCCTTCTAGCTATATTTTCTGTTACTCCACCCATTTCATAAAGGATTCGACCTGGTTTAACAACAGCTACCCAATATTCGGGAGAGCCTTTACCTGAACCCATACGTGTTTCTGCGGGTCTTACTGTAACTGGTTTATCTGGAAATATGCGGACCCATATTTTTCCACCACGACGTGCATTTCGTGTCATTGCTCGTCGACCTGCTTCTATTTGTCTAGATGTGATCCAAGCGGGTTCAAGTGCCTGAAGAGCGTATTTACCAAAACAAATATGATTACCTCGATAAGATATTCCCTTCATTCTTCCTCTATGTTGTTTACGGAATCTGGTTCTTTTGGGGTTATAGTTGATGGTTTGTTTTGAATTCCATCTCTACTACAGAACCGGACGTGAGAGTTTCTTCTCATCCAGCTCCTCGCGAATAAAATGAATTCAAATTAAAGATTTTGAATTCAGATATAATATAATTTGAATTAAGATATACATGTATTTAATAAATAATATACTGAATCATGGATTTCATTTAATCTAGATCAAATCTATTATTAATTTGTATATCTTGTTTGTATAGATAACTAAATATATTAAATAACTATTTTTTTCTTATATTTATATATATGGTTTTTAGAATGTTAAAACGAATCTTTCTTTTGTTTTACTCTTTATCGTATTGGATTGACCCAAATTTAGCAATCCAAGAAAATCAATAAAATAAAGTTTTCGCGGGCGAATATTTACTCTTTCAATTTATATTTCAGTTCTATCATTAGTTCATAACTTTTCCGAATAGATAAATTGGTCTCTGGTCGGTTCCGCCATCCCGATCAATGAATCATTCGAATTCATTTTCACTAGAATCTTTTGAATTCACAGGTTCCATCGTTCCCATCGCTTCTTACTTTATGGTTAGGTCTCAATTCTACAATGGAGCTATTAGTTCTTGAGTCAATATTCTTAGTCTTTATTGGCTCGAAGCTCTTTATTTTTTGTTCGATGAGTAGATCCATTTAATGATGAATCCGTATTGATGCTTTATTACACAGCTTTTTTCTGAGATGACTCATAGACCTTACATATTGGAATTATATATCATCAATATTCTTTTTCTTTCTTTCTCTCATCCTTCCATTTATCCATACCCTTTTTTTTTATTTCGATTGACAACTTAGAAGCAGATTTTTTTAATAAAAAAAGATTTCAGTTGCTACAACAATATGAACAATACATATCTTGACTGGTTCTTTGGATCCAGATAATACGAAGTGATGAGTTGGTTATTACTTCTATAGTTATTTGTTTATACTATGGGGCTGGTTTTTTATACTAACCCTCAAAAAACCAACGAGTCACACACTAAGCATAGCAATTTTATCAAAAGATTAATTGAATTTTTATTCAACCCTATAGAATTATAATTTTTCATTTTTTTTTATTGAACAGAAAAGAAAAAGAAGAAACGAATTTATCATTTTTTGTTCCATCGCTGGATAGAATGGAAAGGCAAATAAAGGTTTATTATTCCCCGTCTATAAATATCCAAATTTTGATGCCTAATACCCCATAGATCGTTCGAACTGTATAGGAACAATAATCAATTTTAGCTCGAATGGTTTGTAGTGGAACCCTACCCTCTCTGATCCATTCAACACGCGCAATTTCTTTTCCGTCAATACGTCCTGCAATTTGCACTTGAATTCCTTTTGTATCTGCTTGTTCAGTTAATTCTATAGCCTTTTTCATTGCTTTGCGAAAAGAAACTCGATTTTTTAATTGGCCGGCTATAAATTCTGCAAGAATATTAGGGTTTCCATAAGGCTTTTCAATTCGTGTGATAGCAATGTTAAGTTTTCTATTTACAAAAT